ATCTTAGCTTACAAGACTCAAGAAGGAGTATTTTTACGTTCTTTCTCGTCTAGATAGAGTAACTGGACTCTCATGTCATTCGTATTATGATGGGATAAAAAAGGGGGGGTTCGAGGTTTATTTATATATAATTAATTCGAGTAAATTAATATTACCCAATATGCAATGCAAAGTATCATATCCATTGGGGGATGGGCGGAGCCAATAGGATGAATCAAAAGATACATCATGAACTATGTACCGCGCACACCACTTAGATGGGCCCCGGAAAGCAAAAAATGTGGGAAGGGGCGAAAAAAATGGGAAAATTAAGAAATGAAAAGGGATCAGATTGGATTTGTACTGGATCGGAAATGATCTTTTCTATTCCTACCCCTCAACCCTCTGAACAGACTAGACTTCTGTGTCTTTCAGACAACTTCGGATATGTATGGAGTATTAACATGAGCCAAAGGAAGGATAGTAGGGACAAACAAAAAAGAAGAAGGAATATATTCCTTTGCCGATCCACAAGGGTCGGGATGTATGTTGTAGATACCTCGATGAATAACTACTAGACTATGAATGTAACGAATATGTATTGTATCCCGATCCATATTCATTTTCTCTTTGTATATATACATTTTGATACATTAACCATATGCCAGGAACCAGATTTGAACTGGTGACACGAGGATTTTCAGTCCTCTGCTCTACCAGCTGAGCTATCCCGACCGTCCTCTATACATTATCCTACTGGAGGACATGTATCTGTGTCAATTAATTGAAAGGTACTAAAGAAACATTACAAGTCCTGGGATTTCTTTTTCTTTGGATTTTTTTTTAAACCTTTATTTGTAAGGGATATGAACTATGAATGATTCAATAATGGGATTCCTTGTATATCCTTGTATACAAATAATACATATACATATGTTATGGTTATGTTCGTTTGGACATATACTGCATTTAGCTGCTGAAGCAAGAGAGAAACTGCTAGGATCCGTTTGTCAAAGAGTCGAGCGAATGAATATCATATCTAATTTTGACCCGCTTCTAACTTGGAAGCGCTGGCGAAAAAAGAGGATAAATGTTTAGGTCGTAAACTAGGCATTTATTGGGGATAGAGGGACTCGAACCCTCACGATTTCTAAAGTCGACGGATTTTCCTCCTACTACAAACAAATTGCATTGTTGTCAGCATTGACAGGTAGAATGGGACTCTATCTTTATTCTCGTTCGATCAGTCATTTCTCTCCCAGCCTTATACTCTGGAGTGAATGATTTTATCACTGAATATTTTATTTTTCTTTCAAATTGGAATCGATTCAGAACACAAGAGTTATGAACTAATTATTAATATATATTAATAAATATATATAAGAAAATAAAAAAAAATAAGGATTCGGGTTGTGATTAATCGTTTGATATTTCAGTTGATATTTCAGTACATAGGATCATCCCCTCAGAGTTCCGATGGATAGATTCTTCTACCAACCCCTCAACCCCATTCGTTGGAACAGCTTCCATTGAGTCTCTGCACCTATCCTTTTTTGATTCTCGCTTTCTAGGAAAGGAACCCTTGTTTTCTGTAAACAGGATTTGGCTCAGGATTGCCCATTTTTCATTCCAGGGTTTCTCTGAATTTGGAAGTTACCACTTAGTAGGTTTCCATACCAAGGCTCAATTCAATCAAGTCCGTAGCGTCTACCAATTTCGCCATATCCCCCTTTCTTTCTTTTGAGGCCGGGACCCTATTGTGATTCCATTCCCCTCTTTCCTTTCTGTTAGAACCATTCAATTCATTAAATACCGATCCGATATCGGAAAAAAGTGCCTGCTCCTATTTTTAACCCTTTCAGCTCTATCAGACCAGTGTTTGGTACAATCAGAACCAGAAATGATTCTATCATTGATGTATCCGCAATTCAATATGGATAGCTATATCCCACATATATCTGCCTCTCCTCCGCGCATTTTCCCTGCTCGATATGAAATAGTGGAACGGTCAATATTCTTCTTCTTTTTCCTATCTTTACGAATAAAATCAGAGGAGTGCATAATCTCATTATGATTCAGATTGCATTCTTAGGCTAGATCCGTTATAACTAAATAGACTAGCTTAGCTATAATAAGCTAAGATCACAGCAGCTTACTGAACTAACTCACTATTTTATTTTTATGTTATGTGAGTTGAGCCCGCTTAGCTCAGAGGTTAGAGCATCGCATTTGTAATGCGATGGTCATCGGTTCGACTCCGATAGCCGGCTTTTTCCTATCGATTTTTTATCCATGATTGATAATGTCTCCTTGAGATAAAGGAATAGTGAAAAGACTCTTCCCTTTTTTCTTCCAAATCTCGGGTTCCCGATCTATTATGTCTATGTCGCAGGAACTTACATTCCAATTCAATTATGAGTAAAAAACTTATTGGAGCAGTTGTATCTCTACAGAACAAATCGTGGGATACTTACTTACCATATATAAAATATATACAAAATAATACGGGTATTGATACAATTCATCTAATTTCTCTTTTTAGCATTAGCACTTCAGTGGGTTTCGCTTTGTTTATCGTTTAGTTCAGTCTTAAGGTTTATCCTATTATTTAAAATAAGGAGTCTTTATGTCTCGTTACCGAGGACCTCGTTTTAAAAAAATACGCCGTCTGGGGGCTTTGCCGGGACTAACTAGTAAAAAACCTAGGTCCGCAAGTGATCTTAGAAACCAATCCCGCTCTGGGAAAAGATCTCAATATCGTATTCGTTTAGAAGAAAAACAGAAATTGCGTTTTCATTATGGTCTGACGGAGCGACAACTACTTCGATATGTTCGTATCGCTGGAAAAGCAAACGGTTCGACGGGTCAAGTTTTACTGCAACTACTTGAGATGCGTTTGGATAACATTCTTTTTCGATTGGGTATGGCTTCAACTATTCCTGGAGCCAGGCAATTAGTTAACCATGGACATATTTTAGTTAATGGTCGTCTAGTGGATATACCAAGTTATCGCTGCAAACCCCGAGATATTATTACTACGAAGGATAAACAAAGATCCAGAGCTTTGATTCAAAATCATATGGATTCATCCTCCAACGCGGAATTGCCAAAACATTTGACTCTGCACTCATTGCAATATAAAGGGGTAGTAAATCAAATAATAGATAGTAAATGGGTCGGTTTGAAAGTCAATGAATTGCTAATCGTAGAATATTATTCCCGACAAACTTGAACCTAAAATACCCAGCAAAGGTTCGGACAATTTTGTCCCTTTTTTCGCTGAAAGAAGTAGAGGGATTTGATCCGGATTTTGATCCCATTCACGTATCGCAAATGGATCAGCAGTGATATTTTCATTCACTGTCCGCTCTTTTCTTCCCCCTCTTTTTGTTCTTTTCCTTTTACGTATCACAGCACAGTAATTAGGAATAGAAAAAAATCTCTATAAAGAAAAGAAGGGTCTTTCTCTTCTCTTAGAATAACGGTATCAATTGGTATTTGATACATTGTGTGGTTGGTAACGTTGGTGAATTAGATGAGGATACGGAAAGAGAGGGATTCGAACCCTCGGTAAACAAAAGCCTACATAGCATTTCCAATGCTACGCCTTGAACCACTCGGCCATCTCTCCTACATAACCTTATCTTATTCATTATGACCCAGAAACCAAGTGAATAGCGAGTCACTCATATTATTTAGTACAGGTACGACCGATCCATTATCATATCAAACTTTTTGTCAAGGAACGATCTTCCTTCAAGTTTCGAGGGATAAAAAAGAAAAACGTATTCATCCTTGTCAAGACGACGGACGCTCCCATCTTATTGATATTTGATTTCTACCGGATTAAACCAACGGGTTGGAATGAATCAACCGATGGATCCTTTCCAGTTTCATTTCAGATTTTTCAACAATAATCCCTCCCATGAGCTATGGATCTATTACAAATTGATGAATCATCCCATGGATTTTCATTCTATAATCTTTACACGCTATGCACACAAAATGGATAGTTATCCTTACCCCATTTTTATCATGGAATGCTTATTCCATTTTTTTATTATCATAATGAAATCCAATTTTGGTTAGGTTATGATAGGATAGGTTATTGTTTATTATATTAGTATTAGAATCTGTAGAAAAAATTCCTTGATTCTTGCATTTCAATTAAATAGCTAATAGTCTCATTGGTATACTACTAAATTGGAATCAAAAATCCAACTGTATTCAAATAGTTCCTTATTGATCCCTTCCCAAAAGTACTGAGTAAAAGATCCACATTTTTTGATTTTATAATTAGTTTAATTAGTTATTAGTCTTTTTTTTTTTTATGTCATTTCGTATCGTACAATTCCTTTGTTGTGGGATCATTTACCCGCGAGGGGTAATGAGAAGAATTATAAAATGGATTGCAAACTATGCCTAGATCTCGGATAAATGGAAATTTTATTGATAAAACCTCTTCAATTGTAGCCAATATCTTATTACGAATAATTCCGACAACTTCGGGAGAAAAAGAGGCATTTACCTATTACAGAGATGGTGCGATTTGATTCCTTTTTTCTTACTTACCACTCTATTTAATTTATTCTTATTCTTACAAAAAGAGACACGATTCGGTATGGAAAGAAAAAGATTGGTAAAAACCTACGCTTGGTGAAGGTGAAGTTTGGAGATAGAGCAATCCCTTCTGTCGTGTATCCTCGATTGATGCAACCTCAGATGCTTCAATTGTCGATTCTAGTATTGAGCGAAAGGTTACACCTATAGGTTCTGTATTGCATGTCAATTCTACTGTAATAGTGCCAATAGGTGGCATAGGGGAAGAAGCACTACACCTAGGAATCAACAAAACGAAAACTTTGTTATATAATTCCCCCTTCTTCTTATCGGGATCGGGACTACCAAGAATGGTTAGGACAACAAACATCCATCTCGTTCGTACTTTGGATACCCGTATAACCATCAAAGATCGTTGAAGTGACTAATTCCTGGAAATAGGGGGCGTTAAGAACAAAGAAATTGCTGGAGTTACCATTTTTCTCTAAGAAAGACCAACATGTTTGGTATTAAGTAAGAAAAGACCTCTTGCAGGAAGGCTGGCTAGAGATTTCTTGTAAAAACACTAGCCCCTGTCAGTTCATAAGGAAAAGATTTAAATCTTTTTGGTTTGATTCCATGGATTATTTCCCTTAATATTATATTATGCGCAGAAGGGAGGAGCCGTATGAGATGGAAATCTCACGTACGGTTCTGGAACGGAGATTCTTGGAATGAACGACCGTAACGGATGTCAGCTCAATCTGAAGGAAATTATGCGGAAGCTTTACAGAATTATTATGAAGCTATGCGACCAGAAATTGATCCCTACGATCGAAGTTATATACTCTATAATATAGGCCTTATACACACAAGTAACGGAGAACATACGAAGGCTTTGGAATATTATTTCCGAGCACTAGAACGAAATCCATTCTTACCACAAGCTTCTAATAATATGGCCGTGATCTGCCATTACGTGCGACTATCTCTACTATAGAAATAGAAAGAAGGAAAGAAAGATCAAATCCGCTAGTATTAAAACCTCCTATTGCTAGTACTAGGAAATCTAAGGAGAAACAAAAAAAATAGGCTTTCTACATATCCATTGTCCAAAGGGGAACGATTTTTAGAAGCTGTAGCAAAAAAACAGACTTCATAGAAGCCGATATATGAAGAACTAAGTATAGCCCATATACTAGATTCTATGGATAAAGGATCTAATTGATAAAAGAAGCACCGTAAAGATCAATTATTGAGGTTTTTGGCCGATACAATAAGACCTGCTTACTTATGTATGTCATAATATGACATAAAAGTTAGGAATCAACTTATGTAATAGGGTTGATCCACTAAGGTATTGAGCAGCGGTGTAGTATCAGATCCCAAGGAGAGTAAGTCCTTTTTTCTTATCGAAGAAAGTCTTTTTCAAAGATTCTATATGAATTTCTAGACGAAACCGAGATAGTTAACTTTCAGAAAACTCTAATGATAGAGGGAGATATCTATGCTTCATTCTTCTGAGAGTGGGAGAAGAGATAAAACTGATTATTGATCCAAATCGGAGTTTGAAACTCATGTAATTAACTTAACCTCTTCAGGTTATTTGATTTGGCTAATCCAAGAAGGGATAGATCTCCGATAAATCTCATTCAGCTAGATACGGTAGATTAAGAAAGATGTAACGCCAAAAAAGAGTTGACTGCTGAGCCGTATGAGGCAGGAAACTCTCAAGTACGGTTCTAAGGGAAGGAATTGACCTACCTATTCCGACCGGGGAGAAGAGGCCATTCGACAGGGAGATTCAGAAATTGCGGAGGCTTGGTTCGATCAAGCTGCTGAGTATTGGAAACAAGCCATAGCGCTTACTCCAGGTAATTATATTGAAGCACAGAATTGGTTGAAGATCACAGGGCGGTTCGAATAAGAACACTTTCTTTTTGAATTGAATTCACTTAAATTGTTTGTTGGATCCATCAAATAGATTGTTGCCCCGGGGGAATCGATAGAGGAATTTCATTATATCCCTTCTAAGATCGTTCTTTTTATTTCATTTGGTACCTTATAGGGGTAGACGATATATGCATATGGCACAGAATCTCTTCCTTTCTCTTAGCGATTGCTAACTAATCAATAATCAAAAAGACGTCTAAAATCGATATCGGGATATTTCTTATCTTAGTCATTAGTAATGACTAATAAGAGATCTTGTGATTTGTAATGGCGTAATACGTTGCATGTAACGTAGCATACACATGTAACGTAGCATACAAGTAGACCCATCTAGGCACTCATACATCGAAATATGAGTAGACTAGGTTGGGCCAAAAAGTCGTTTTTGGCTCGCGTCGGGAAGGGATTTACAAAAAAACGGTCCGTTGAGCACCTCATAGATATGTCATAATAGATCCGAACACTTGCCCCGGATAGACTTCCATATCATAATTGCTCATAATTGCTCTAGTGAATAACTAAGGAAAATTGTGGGGGATAGAAAGGAACTATTCATAAATATAGATTTCTCAGAGGTTCACTAATTACTTTACTGTTTGTTGGCGGGTCTCTTCGTATGTGTTGTCCGGAAAGAGGAGGACTCAATGATTATTCGTTCGCCGGAACCAGAAGTGAAGATTTTGGTGGATAGGGATCCCATAAAAACTTCATTCGAGGAATGGGCCAGACCCGGCCATTTCTCAAGGACAATAGCTAAGGGCCCTGATACTACCACTTGGATCTGGAACCTACATGCTGATGCTCACGATTTCGATAGCCATACCAATGATTTGGAGGAGATCTCCCGAAAAGTATTTAGTGCTCATTTCGGTCAACTATCCATCATCTTTCTTTGGTTGAGTGGCATGTATTTCCATGGAGCCCGTTTTTCCAATTATGAAGCGTGGCTGAGCGACCCTACTCACATCGGACCCAGTGCCCAGGTGGTTTGGCCGATAGTGGGTCAAGAAATATTGAATGGCGATGTAG